GTTTTCTTCCATTTATTCCAAAACAAGAATTCAACAACCCCTTAATCAAAATAAAAGAACTATTCATACGTTGTTGAATAGAAATAAGGAATTCCAATCGTTGATAATTTTGTCATCATCCAATTGTTTTCGAATGGGTCCATTCAACGATGTAAAATATCACAACCATAATGCAATAAAAGAATCAATTCAAATTACAAAAGATCCTGCAATTCCAATTAAGAATTTGTCGAGGCCTTTAGGAACAGCCTTTCTAATTGCAAATGTTTATTCACTTTACCATTTAATGATTCATAATCAGATCTTGGTAAATAACTACTTGCAACTTGACAATTTAAAACAGACTTTTCAAGTAATTAAATTTAAATATTATTTAATCGATGAAAATGAAAAAATTGATAACCCCCGTCCGTGCGGTAACATTATTTTCAATTTGAATTGGTATTTTCTCCACCCCAATTATTGTCAAGAAAAATCTACAATAATGAATCTTGGACAGTTTATTTGTGAAAATATAGCCAAAAAAGTACCACACCTAAAATTAAAATCGGGTCAAGTTATACTTGTTCAAGTTGACTCCGTAGTAATACGATCAGCTAAGCCTTATTTGGCTACTCCAGGAGCAACTGTTCATGGCCATTATGGGGAAGTCCTGTACGAAGGAGATACTTTAATTACATTTATATATGAAAAATCCAGATCTGGTGATATAACCCAAGGGCTACCAAAAGTAGAACAGGTGTTAGAAGTGCGTTCGGTTGATTCAATATCCATAAATCTAGAAAAAAGGGTTGAGGGCTGGAACGGACGTATAACAAGAATTCTTGGAATGCCGTGGGCATTCTTGATTGGTGCTGGGCTAACTATAGTGCAAAGTCGTATCTCTTTAGTTAATAAGATCCAAAAGGTTTATCGATCCCAAGGAGTGCAGATTCATAATAGGCATATAGAAATTATTGTACGTCAAATAACATCAAAGGTCTTGGTTTCCGAAGAGGGAATGTCTAATGTTTTTTCACCGGGGGAACTAATTGGATTGTTACGGGCGGAACGAACGGGGCGCGCGTTGGAAGAAGCGGTTTGTTACCGAGCCCTCTTATTGGGCATAACAAGAGCGTCTCTCAATACTCAAAGTTTTATATCCGAAGCAAGTTTTCAAGAAACTGCTCGAGTTTTAGCAAAAGCAGCTCTCCGGGGGCGGATCGATTGGTTGAAAGGCCTGAAAGAGAACGTTGTTTTGGGGGGGATGATACCCGTTGGTACAGGGTTGAAAGGGTTGATACCCTCTTCAAAACAAGACAACAGGGGCTCTTTGGAAATGGAAACAAAAAAAAACAACCTATTCGAGGGGGAAATGAGAGATATTTTGTTTCACCACAGAAAATTATTTGATTCTTTCTTTTCAAAGAATTTCCACGATAGACCAGAACAATCATTTATAGGATTTCATGATTCCTAAAAGTGAAAAGTCGATTCATCTTTTTGACTATCTGTATATGTATTTAGTACAGTCATTTGAATAGTAAGGCAATAGAAAAGAAGAATGGCTTATTAGTCTATCTACGGCCAATCTATGGTAGAAGAGAAGGTTCCATCGGAACAATTCTTTATTTAAGTTCGGGGTTTCTCGTCTCTTTAAAAAAAAAAGGGGGGGGAAATGACAAGAAGATATTGGAACATTAACTTGGAAGAGATGCTGTAGGCGGGAGTTCATTTTGACCATGATACTAGGAAATGGAATCCTAAAATGGCACTTTATATCTCCGCAAAGCGTAAAGATATTCATATTACAAATCTTACTAAAACTGCTCGTTTTTTATCCGAAGCCTGCGATTTGGTTTTTGATGCAGCAAGTAGGGGAAAAGAGTTCTTTATTGTTGGTACAAAAAAGAAAGCAGCTGATTCAGTAGCATGGGCTGCAATAAAAGCCCGGTGTCATTGTGTTAATAAAAAAAGGCTCGGTGGGATGTTAACAAATTGGTCCACTACAGAAACGAGACTTCATAAGTTCAGGGACTTGATAATGGAACAAAAAACGGGAAGACTCGATCGTCTTCCAAAAAGAGATGCGGCTGTGGTGAAAAGACAATTATCCCGCCTACAAACATATCTGGGCGGGATTAAATATATGACAGGGTTACCTGATATTGTGATCGTCGTTGATCAGCATGAAGAATATACGGCCCTGCGGGAGTGTATCACTTTGGGAATTCCAACAATTTGTTTAATCGATACAAATTGTGACCCCGATCTTGCGGATATTTCGATTCCGGCGAACGATGACGCTGTATCTTCAATCCGTTTAATTCTTAATAAATTAGTATTCGCAATTAGTGAGGGCCGTTCTAGCTATATAAGAAATCCTTGATTAATAATAAGTTAAATAACTTTTCCTTCGAAAATCCGATATATTTATGGAATCGGTTATTTTTTATGAATTTTTTAAAATAGATAAAAATAACTGGGAACATTATGTGATTAGTTAGTATTCAAAATAGGAGTTGGTATTAAAAATATCTGATTCAAGTAGACAAAGAGATGGTTGAATCAAAATAATTTTTTTAAAAGTTCGATTTTTTTCAGAGGGCAATATGAATGTACTATCGTGTTCCATCAACACACTAAAAGGGTTCTATGATATATCCGGCGTGGAAGTAGGCCAACATTTCTATTGGCAAATAGGGGGTTTCCAGGTACATGGCCAAGTACTTATTACTTCTTGGGTTGTAATTGCCATCTTATTAGGATCAGTTACTATAGCTGTTCGGAACCCACAAACCATTCCGACTGGGGGTCAGAATTTCTTCGAATATGTTCTTGAATTCATTCGGGATGTGAGTAAAACTCAAATTGGAGAAGAATATGGCCCCTGGGTTCCTTTTATTGGAACTATGTTTTTATTTATTTTTGTTTCAAATTGGTCAGGGGCCCTTTTACCCTGGAAAATAATAGAATTACCTCATGGAGAGTTAGCCGCACCTACGAATGATATAAATACTACTGTTGCTTTGGCTTTACTCACGTCAGTGGCGTATTTCTATGCAGGTCTTAGCAAAAAAGGATTAAGTTATTTTGGGAAATATATTCAACCAACCCCGATCCTTTTACCCATTAACATCTTAGAAGATTTCACAAAGCCGTTATCACTTAGTTTTCGACTTTTCGGGAATATCTTAGCGGATGAATTAGTAGTTGTTGTTCTTGTTTCTTTAGTACCTTCAGTGGTTCCTATCCCTGTTATGTTCCTTGGATTATTTACGAGTGGTATTCAAGCTCTTATTTTTGCAACTTTAGCCGCAGCTTATATAGGTGAATCTATGGAGGGCCATCATTGAAATAGTCTTTTTTTTCTTAGTGCAAAGCAACGCATATGTGGCTCAAAACGATTTACTTAAAGAATAGAAATATACAAGACTTTATATACGCTAGAAAGAAAGAGGAACAAAAAAATCAAAAATTACGATCTTAGAAAGTTGTAAAAAAAAAATTTCATGAACTTAGATCAATAAAATACTATTTTTCTATGCAAAAATTTGTGCTAATCCATTTTACTTTCCCATTTATATTCTATTCCGTTGACATAATGATAAACAAAACGGAAGGGAAAAAATAATTTTCAAAAAACGAGATTCCTAAAAAAAATGGATTGATTCTCAAATCCGATTGAATCTAATGGTTTACGTTATGGAAGAAAGACATGTATATGTGATATTAGGTATTGCTAGTTATATATGAACTAATATGAATATATGAACTAATATGAACTAAAGAAATATTTCATTTGACCCACCACTGCGTGGGGACTTCCAATAGAAGTCCTTTCATATCGTTGTGGCTGTAAATTGGTTGAAAAAAAGAGATGAAATAAAGCAAAAACGTAAGAATTCAAATAACAGTTCGGAACCAAGAAATGGAACAACTACTATGGATTCACAAAAACCTTGTGAATAGAAAGGAAAAAAGAGATATCGAAGTAGTCCTGATGATTCAAAAATATTCTTACTTAAATTCCTTAAATTCGAAGTTCTTAGTTACTTCGACTGGGTAAATCCTATCGATGAAATAATTAAGTCCTAATTAAATTCATTGGTTGATTGTATCATTAACTATTTCTTTTTGTTGGTACGAGGAATTTATCATGAATCCACTGGTTTCTGCTGCTTCCGTTATTGCTGCTGGATTGGCTGTAGGGCTTGCTTCTATTGGACCTGGAGTTGGTCAAGGGACTGCTGCGGGTCAAGCCGTAGAGGGTATCGCAAGACAGCCTGAGGCAGAGGGAAAAATACGAGGTACTCTATTACTTAGTTTAGCTTTTATGGAAGCTTTAACGATTTATGGATTGGTTGTAGCACTAGCACTTTTATTTGCGAATCCTTTTGTTTAATCTTATCGGTATTGGTTGAGAAAATAACTTATGGGGAGGGCTGATTTGCAGATGAGGAGTTTAGTATACCTACTCGCTTTCATCCTTCCCTTTCATCCTTCCCTTTCGTAGTCCAAGGGAAATTTTTTTTATGAGGTGTTGCAACAATCGAGTGGCAGTTCAGACTTTATAAGTCCAAAAGTTTTTTACTCGAATTTCAAAAAAGAATTGAAAAGAGTGGGCAAAGCGATAGAAAAAGAACTCTTGTCAATTTTTTAGTCTATCTATAAGAGGAGATTATATGAAAAATCTAACCGATTCTTTCGTTTCTTTGGGCTACTGGCCATCTGCCGGGAGTTTCGGATTGAATACCGATATTTTAGCAACAAATCCAATAAATCTAAGTGTAGTGATTGGTATATTGGTCTTTTTTGGAAAGGGAGTGTGTGTGAGTTGTTTATTTCAAAAATAGGCTGGATCCAATCAGCTGTGCCTTTTTCCATTATAACTAGGGAAGAAAGGTGCATGATCTCGCGAATTACTTTTCTGAAGAAATTATATGCAAGAACCGCAGCATTTCGTGATTAGTTGGCAAATCCACTTTGATTCTCTAGCAACCAATAACGTGGGGCTGTTA